TACATTACAAAATTTTTCTTTAGCCAATGACCCAATAATAGAACAAATTGGAATTTTTGTATCGAGTTTCTTTCTAACATTATCTATTAGAAATGAGTTTTCTAGCATTTGACTACGTACCACTAAAGGATTTAATCGCAAACTTGAGAGATAGCCCAGAAAGTATAAATTATCGTTAGATAATTGATTTATATGAACCTTTTGCGGTTGAAACCATACAGAAAAATGCCATTGCCATAAATTAACAAAATAATATTTCCATTTATTCATTAGAAGCGGCGTATCCTTTGCTGCCAGAATAAATTTTCCGTGATATCTAACATAATGTATGAAAGGATCCTTGAGCAATCCTAGGATGTCCTGAAAATTATTAACAAAGACTTTTACAAGATGTTCTATTTTTCCATAGAAAAAAATTCGCTCAAAAAGGACTGCAGAAGATGTCGATCGTAAATGAGAAGACCGCTTGCGTAGAAAAAAAAAGATGGATTCGTATTCACATACATGAGAATTATATAAGAACAAGAAAAATCTTGTATTCAAAATTAATTTTTTTTGAGTATAAAAATTCTTCCAATTCCAATACTCATATAGACAGAATCGCAATAAATGCAAAGAAGAGGCATCTTTTACTCGGTAACGGAGAGTTTGAACCAAGATTTCCAGATGAATGGGGTAAGGTATTAGTACATCTAACACATAATTTAAATGTGATAATTTGTCTTCTAAAAAGGGGAATATTGAATGAATTGATTGTAAATTATGAGATTTTGCTAGCTGTTTTCCTTGGAAGGAGGATACTAATCTTAGGGAAAAAGGAATTTCCACAATGACTGCAAATAAGGCGGATATCATTTGATAATAGAAATGATTGGTATGTCTAAAAAAGTGATTTTGGCTAAAATCAGTAGTAGAAATAATCAAATGATTTTGTTCATACATTCGAAAAATGAAACGTTTCACAATTAGTGAACTATATTTTTTGTCATAACCTGCATTTTCCAAGAAAATGGATCCATTTCTATTTAATCTATTTAAACCATGATCATGAGCAAGTACATAAATATACTCCCGAAAAAAAAGTGGATATAGGAAATTGTGTTGCCGAGCTCCATCGAACTCTAAATATCCTTGAAATTCCGCCATTTGAATTGAAATTCGATTTGAACTAAAGGTAAAGTCTTTATTTTCTTGAGTTCTGAAATGATACATAGTGCGATACAGTTAAAACAAGGTATTATACTACGAAAGCAATAGATACCTCATAAACAGGTAGACTCCTAAACGGATTCTCTATCTTCTTTTTAATAGGTTTATGTTCGTTATAGAATAACAAAACAAGATGATTAGAATGATTAGAAATCCTTTATTTTTTTTTTCAACCTAATCGCTCTTTTGATTTTGGAAATATATATCTTTTTTTTATCAATATACTGCTTCTTTTACACATCCATCTCCAACCCAAACGGAATAGGGAAAAACAAATAGTTAGGACTCATGAAAAAAAATGGATAATACACATAAGAAAAAAAATCTTCCCATATCCCATATTAGGCACTAATTTATTTTTAACATTTAATTAGATCGGGTAATTTTTCAAATTACGAATGGAAGCTCGTTGCTTTTGCTTTTCCTGGAATCAGGGAAACAGGGTTTTTTATCCATCCATTTATTCACTTGACCCAACTTTGAATTCAATTTTTTTCCGCACCGAAAATTCAAACACAAGGTTGTACCGATCAGGAAAAAAAAAATGTTATCTGAATTCTCCATTGATACGACATGCTGTTTTTTCCATTCATTCCTTTCAGGATCAGTCGTGGTCTTACAAACTCTACCGCAGATCTGGACGAATCCTTTTCTTCATACAAATGTGTAAAAGATGCTAGTCGCACTTAAAAGCCGAATACTCTACCGTTGAGTTAGCAACCCCCCAAAAAAGTAATTAAAATATGTAGATACAACCAGAATAAAGAATAAAAAAAAAATTCAATTAATAAATTGAATTTAGCAATGCAATAAAAACATTAAACTAAATTAGCAAGAAATCCAATCAATTTAAATTCAAAGTTCTAATTAATTCTGAACATAAAAAAAAATGAACGGATCATATAAAAAAACGAAAAATTCTCAAATCAAATAAAAAGATATAAAATTTTTATAAAGAAAACGAAATGGAATTTATTTAATTTATTTAAAGGTAAAGGGTGCCTCTTATTCTTATCTTATTTATCCATTTTTTTTGTTCACTAAAAGAAAAAAAAATAGGAGTAGGAAATAAAGTAAAAAAAAGCAAACCCATCTATGTATGGGTCGGGGATAAATGGATCTATTTATCTATGATCGAATTATATTTGGTCGATGCACTCTTGTCAATATGATTGTGAATCTTGAATATGCCGAAAAGAATAGAAAAATAAATAAATAAACAAGCTTAATCCTTTGGTTTTGTAGTTGTTCGTAATTACTCTCCAATGAATGAAAACTAACCCTGTTTTTTTAGGGTAATGTAAAATCTTTTTTTATATTTTTTGAGACCCTTTTCTTTATCTTTATTTATTGACTTTTTACTTTTTTATGTATTTTTATCAATAAACTTATATAATATATAAAAAATCATTATTTATAATCATAAAAAAAAATTATTTTGATAATTTTTTTTTATTTTTTTATGATTATAGAACATGGTATTATTTAGTATTCCTACTAAAGTAAGAATATTAAAAGTAGGAATACTAAATAGAAATAAATAGAAATTCTAATAAAAATAAAATAATAAAATAGGTATGAAGAAAGGGAAAGAGGAGGAAAGAAAAGAGTAGATAAAATTTGATACAAAGCTATATATGAGTCTTTCACACCCTCTATTTTTTATATTTCATTAATTAAATTTCGTTTGATTAAGACTAAATTCCGTAAAAACCCCTGCCTTCTTTGAAATATCATGAACTGTTCCTGTAGGTTGAGCGCCTTTTTTAAGGAAATCGAGAATAGCAGGAAGATTTAAATAGGTTTGATTAGTTATCGGATCATAAAAACCCACTTTCCGAAGATCTCTTCCTTCTCTTCGGGATCGAATATCAATTGCAACAATTCGATAAACGGCTCATTGGGATAGATGTAGATGAATAATACCCCCCCTAGAAACGTATAAGAGGTTTTCTCCTCGTACGGCTCGAGAAAAAAATAATTAAATTTAAATGAGTAGAAGTTAAGTCTATATATAAAATTAGAATGTCAAATAGATTAATAAAAACATCAAATCAATTAGACAGTAGTGAAATCCTAAATACTTTTTTTTCAAGAAAAAGCATTTGTAACATTCCTACTCTCATAACTCAAGTTGGATAACTCCCAAATATCTCAACAGAGAATCCTTAAGTATTCCTTTTATTGAGTAGTCTCTAACCTTTTTTGTTTGTCTCATTTTTTAGAATCAATTTTGATTCTTCTTTCTGATCTAGTTGTTCAAACAATTGAAAACAGGATTTCCTTGTTCGAGGATTCTTTATCTTTACTTTGAATCTTTGGGTTTAGACATTACTTCGGTGATCTTGAATCGTTTTATTAAAAAAAAGCCAGCAACAAGCCCCTTATTTTGTTTATGATTTCTTTTCTTTCTATCAAAGAATCATACAAACGCTTGATTCACACATGATATACTTTCGTTTTGATCCAAAGAATTTTGAATTTTCCAATTTTAACAAAATTTCCTTTTGGATTGGAAAATTGCTTGAAAGGAATCTTTTCTATTTTTATATTGAAAAAAATAATACTTACGAAGTTGTTCCAACTTATTGATTCGCACTAACCCTAGATCCTTACTCCTGAGAAAGGAATAAATACTTTCTATTCTCCTCGAGCTCCATCCTGTAGTATTTTTTAGATTCCAAAAAAGTGTAGGACTCTAGTAAAATAGAACAAAAAATGTCGAGCCAAGAGCACCTATATTCCTATATAAAAAGTGGCGGATGAAAGAATCCACAGCGGATCATGTCCTTGAATTCAAGTCGCGCGTTGCTTTCTACCACATCGTTTTAAACGAAGTTTTACCATAACATTCCTCTAGTTTGGAACCAGTATGTAATTGATTCAATTATGGAATCATGAATAGTCATTGTTCAGTCAGTATATAGTAATGTATACTTTTTCTTTCTCTATGAATGGAATAGTGAATTTACGAAGAAGAGGAAAAAGTTTCAGTCAGAATTGAAATAAATCCCATATTGTATTGTATATATGCAAAATCTAAATTTTATATAGAAATCTCTATTTCTATATTTTAAATAAATAAATAAAGGATTTCTTTTTATTTGTTTTAATTCAAACTCTTATAATCTATGTTTCCACCTTACTTACCCGAATCACACACAAGCAAATCGATGTTATTTGAATTTGGTTGAAATGATGAAAAAGAAAGAAGAATCAAATTCTTTTCACTTCAATATTTTATTCTTAATTCAATATTTTATTTTTAAACAGAAAGAAAAAGACGGTTTAAGTTTAAAAAAAAGACAATGCAAGATTGATTCTGTAATGACTATACTCTGGGACGGAAGGATTCGAACCTCCGAATAGCGGGACCAAAACCCGTTGCCTTACCGCTTGGCTACGCCCCATTTTGATTTCTATTCAAGACTACTAAAACAGTAATATTGCTATTGGTTGTTCGTCAATTCAATTTCACCCCAAATCAAATATAGATTAGATTGGTCCTAGAATTTTGACACGTGTAGATAGCAAATCAAACTCAATTTATTGATCATTACATAGAATTCAATTAAGATATTGTATGAAAATATGATTTCTTTAATTCTTACAAGAGAATTAAAAGATTTTTGATTGAGTAAGTTCAACAAAGTCTTTTTAGACTATCTTTCTTTATTTTTTCCTTATATCAAAAATATACTAATAACTCAATCAAAATCAAATTATCCACAAGAAAACAAAATTTTTGTTATGCTTAATATATTTAATTTGATCTGTATCTGTTTTAATTCTACCCTTTTTTCAAGCACTTTTTTAGTCGCCAAATTACCGGAGGCCTACGCCTTTTTGAATCCAATCGTAAACGTTATGCCCGTAATACCTGTTCTCTTTTTTCTCTTAGCCTTTGTTTGGCAAGCAGCTGTAAGTTTTCGATGAAATCCTTAATACTGTCCTAGAAAAATTCATGATTTTTATTATTCCAACAATTAAAAAGATCAAATAAATCTTGACGTATGAACGAACTCTCAATTCAAACATTGAATTTTTTTTGTAGCCATGCTACATCTGGATCATTCTATTTCCTGATTTTTCTCCCCTTTTTCCCTCAAAAAAGCCATTAGATTTGAATTCACCGCAACACAATATCTAAATCTTGGTATAAAAACATTTTGTAATATAAAAGGAAAGACTCAATATCTTATTACAAATGAATTTCTGAAAACTCTTTTTTACTTTATTTCTAGCTTTATTTCTAGAAATAATCAAAATCGGTTGATTTCTTGGTATCAAAATTAGATATGTGGTATAAAAATAGAGAATCTATTCTCTTTTTTTTTTCAAAAAAAAAAGTAAGATCTTGGAGATTGTGTAATGCTTACTCTCAAACTTTTTGTCTACACTGTAGTTATATTCTTTGTTTCTCTCTTCATATTTGGATTCCTATCCAATGATCCAGGACGTAATCCGGGACGTGAAGAATAAAAAAGAAAGTTTTTTTCTTGCTTGATTAGTATAAATATTAGAATTTTTTTAGGATTTTTTCTATTCCATATCATCAAAAGGGGAAACGGAAAGAGAGGGATTCGAACCCTCGGTACGACTAACTCGTACAACGGATTAGCAATCCGACGCTTTAGTCCACTCAGCCATCTCTCCTAATCGAAAAAGGATACTTACTAGGTTACATTACACAAAAAGTAATGCTTGAAAAAAACCTTCTCCACTTTATTCTTAACTTTCTTTTTTTTGTATAGATTATTATTTTATTATATATAAATAGAACATATAAAATATATAAATAGAACATATAAATAGAATTTTTTTGATTTATAGATATACAACTTTCTCAGTAATTCCATTTACATAAAAAATTTAGATAAAGATTAGCTAAAGAAAAGGCTCGAACTCGAAAGAAAGATAAATAAAATTACATACAATAATAGAGAATTTTTTGTTGATTTTTCTCGTCCAAACACAAGCAAAAGGGTCTTTTTGATTTCCACAGCCTGGCCTGGTCAGTCCCCAGCCGGGCCTTTTTTTGTTAAAAAGAATAATCCCATGGATTTTTAGATAAAAATCATTTATTTGATTTGAAATTGAAAAAAAAAAGTGCTTGTTATTTACTTATAACAAAAATACATAAAAAGGAATCCTCTTTTCCTAATTTCGTTAGGTCTACGCGTCAACGCTATCATTTTATTTTCAGCATTTTTTTCTGATCTTATTTATTTTGATTACACCCCGATGACTTTGTTCGACAAAAGGTCAATTTATATACAATAATTGCATTGTAGCGGGTATAGTTTAGTGGTAAAAGTGTGATTCGTTCTATTAACCCCTTTAATAGTTAAAGGGTCTTCTCGGTTTGATTCATCTTCCGATCAAAAACTTTATTTCTTAAAAGGATTTAGTCCTTTCCCTTTCAATGAAAGATTCAAGGAAAATTATAGATTCTCGTAATTTGTACCCAAGAACTCTAATCAATTGAAAAATTGGATTATGAAATTACGAAACATAATTTTTGAATTGAATAACTATTTACAATTCAATAAGTATGAGAAGAGGATCCATGGATAAAGCTACAAAAGTATCGTTTTAATCGTAACTAAATCTTCAGTTCTATTCATTGTTTTATATAGAATAAATTGAAGCAAAATAGCTATTAAACGATAACTTTGGTTTACTAGAGACATTGACATATTGTTTTAGCTCGGTAGAAACAAAACAAAATACTTTTCCTAAGGATTCTGTTAAATAGAAATAGAGAACGAAGTAACTAGAAAGATTGTTCGAGTTCTCCTTTTCTATCTTCTAGAAGGATCATCTAGAAAGCAAATTTTTCTGTGAAAGCACCCAGAGGGAAAAAAAAGCTAACATAGATGTTATGGGTCGAACTTGTATTTTTATTTCGTTCCCGTCTTATTTTATCTGGCAATTTCTCCATCCGTCATAAAGGAGCCGAATGAAACCAAAGTTTCATGTTCGGTTTTGAATTAGAGACGTTAAAAATCAAAAATGATGAATTGACGTCGACTATAACCCCTAGCCTTCCAAGCTAACGATGCGGGTTCGATTCCCGCTACCCGCTCTAGATTCCCTGTTTTTAATAGATACAATTTTATCTATTATAATTGAAAAAAAAATTGTCTAATAGAATTTAGAATTGTGTATGAATTCACTTCAATAATGAAAGTTATTGAAGTGAATTCATACACAATTGCAAAAAAGATTTCGCACATTCTTTATTTTTTTTCGAACAAAACAATTGGAAAGTAAAAAAAATGCGAAAAG